CATTAATTATATTCATAAAATTTTTTATAAAATAATAAAAATCTCAAAATATTTAATTCTATTTTTTTATTATTTCTTATTAATTTAATAAAAAAATAAAGTAAAAGCGGGTAGCGGGAATCGAACCCGCATCGTTAGCTTGGAAGGCTAGGGGTTATAGTCGACGTTGATTCATCATTTTTAACGTCTCTAATTCAAAACTGAACGTGAAACTTTGGTTTCATTCGGCTCCTTTATGGAAGATGTATAAATTCCTATATTAAGACATGAACGAAAAAAAAAAATTCCACCCATAACATCTATGTCAGCTTTTCTGTCTGAATGTATTCAGAACAACCCGCTTTCTAGACGATCCCTATAGAAAAGAGGGGGATTCTATTATAACAACCTTTCTAGTTACTTCGTTCTCTATTTCTATGTGAGAGAATCCTTAGGAAAAGCATTTTGTTTCTACCGAGCTAAAACAATTTGTCGATGTCTCTAGTAAACCAAAGTCATTGTTTAATAGCCATTTTGCTTCAATTTCCGTAATACAAATTCCAAATTAAAGATTTAGTTACGATTCGAAAGCCACTTTCTATCTTTATCCATGGATCCTTTACTCATACTTATTCAATTAGAAGTATTGATCTAATAAAAAAAAAATTATGTTTCGTAATCTCATAATCCAATTTTTCAATTTTTAATTGATTCTTGGATACAAATCACGAGAATGTATATTCTTCCTCGAATTTTTCATTGAGAGGTAAAGGATTAAATCCTTTTAAGAAATAAAGTTTTTGGTCGGAATGAAATATTAATCAAACCGAAAGACCCCTTAACTATATAAAGGATTATAGAACGAATCACACTTTTACCACTAAACTATACCCGCTACAATCCGATTATTGTATATAAATGAACCTTTTGTCGAACAAGAAAATGGGTCGTAATAAAAAGTTAAAAGAGTAAAAAGAAAGGATAGGATCATAAAATAATCATGAAAATTAGAGCGTTTACGTGTTGTATCAGAGAACCCAATGAGATTCGGAAAAGAGAATTCATTAAATTTCAATAACTAAAACTAAATAACAAGTGTTTTTTTGCCGGAGGTTTTTGACCTAGACGTCTCGACAAAACTACTTAAGCCATAACATACATGAAAATGTATTGTGCAAGAATCCACAGCTCCCTTTTTGTTATTTATTTACTTTCACTAAAATAAAAGGAATGAAGAAAATAAATATAAAAAATTAAGATAAGAAACGACACTTTGATTCGATATCATTTGATTCTATATCATAGAAATCAAAAGAGTTTTTATTTTTCCAATCGTAATAACAAGCAAGTATTTTAGTTTTCAAATAAAAAAAAAATTATTTATGATTCGTTGGAACAATAAATGGCGGGCCCGGCCTGGTCAGTACTTAGCCGGGCCGTGGAACTAAAAAGCACTCTCGGATGAAAAAAAAAATATTATGAAGGGCTCTTTCAATCCTTATTTTTTATAATGTAACATAGTATTATCCTTTTTCAATTGGGAGGAGAGATGGCTGAGTGGACTAAAGCGTCGGATTGCTAATCCGTTGTACGAGTTTTTCGTACCGAGGGTTCGAATCCCTCTCTTTCCGTTTTTGTTGATGACTTGGTATTTTCTTTCGAATTTTTCGCGAGCTCTTTTTATTTTTAATAGTTAAAAATGTGTAATAGATAAAATCCTACTAAGAACATTTTAAAATCAAGCAAGGAAAACAAAAACCTTATCTTTTATTCTTCACGTCCAGGATTACGTCCTGGATCATTAGACAGGAATCCGAAAATAAAGAGAGAAACAAAGAATATTACTACCGTGTAAACAAATAGTTTGAGAGTAAGCATTACATAATCTCCAAGATTTTTTTTTAGTAAAAAAGAGAATAGATTCTCCGTTTTTATACCGCATACCCTACTATTTTGATTTTTTATTTTGACACCAAGAAATAAAGTGGGGTGATCCAGATTTTTCGCGGTTGTACAAGAATTTCAATATTTGAATTGAGGGTGTAAGACTTATCTGATCTTATCAATTCTTTTCTTTGAATTTTTTTTTTTTTTTTCAATAAATCATGAATTTGTCTAGACATTATTAAATTAAAGATATCATCGAAAACTTACAGCAGCTTGCCAAACAAAGGCTAAGAGAAAAAAAAACAGGGGTATTACTGGCATAACATCTACGATTGGATTTAAAAAAGCGTAGGCCTCGGGCAATTTGGCGACGAAAAAACTACTTGAATAAAGAGCAGAATTAAGACAGATACAGATCAAACTAAATATATTAAGCATAACAAACATTTTGTTCTTGAGGATAATTGTATTTTATTTATTTTGATTGAGTTATTAATAAATTGAGTTTTTTATTATTTTATTATTATAAATTATTTTATTATTATTATTTTATTATTATAAATTATTTTATTATTATAAATATGTTATTATTCATAGAAAAGAAAAATGAATAAAAAGAAAATAAGATAGACCAAAAAACTTTCTTTGATTTGAACTCACCCAATCAAAAATCCTTCAATTCTCAAATCAAAAGAGAATAGAATAAACCATACTTTCATACAATATCTTAATTGAATTATATGTAATGATCAATAAATTCTGTTTAATTCTACGTCTACATGTATAAAAATTCTAGTAATCTATTTTATAGATAATAGATATTTAGACTTGAGTTGACGAACAACCAGTACCAATATTAGTATTTATTAGTGTCGACTAGAAATGGGGCGTGGCCAAGTGGTAAGGCAACGGGTTTTGGTCCCGCTATTCGGAGGTTCGAATCCTTCCGTCCCAGAACATACCTGACCCACGATCATTTTATTAATCTATAATTTTATTAATCTATAATAAAAAATAAAATATATATCTATATCATAATCTATATCATTCTATATCATAATAAAATATATCAAAATAAAGATTGTCTTTTCGACCAGTCTTCCGTTTAAGAGTATAATATTGTTATAGAATGTGATTCTTATTTCTTTTTTTTTTTTTTTTTTTTTAATCATATCTTTTTCACAAATTTAATCGAGTTCAAATAACACGCATATGAAACGAAATTTTGAAAATATTACTGAATTTTACAATATGAAATATGAAAAAATAACAACCTAAATCTTCAATCTTTCCTTACATCAGTCTTTTTTTTTTTTATTAATCATTGATGGTTTAATCCAATATGGATTTATCTTTCTCTTAATGATGATAAAAAGCGAATGGTACTTACTGTAAAACCTTATGCAAATAATGATATAGGGTAGGAAACTATTCAATCAATTAAATCTTTTTAATGATTTCTTATGAGTTCTTGGTACTCTAAGAAGTGTGAAATTGTTGAATTTATCCTATCACGTTACTTGAAGATAGAGATTCAAAATAATTTGTTTATTCGTGTTTATTTATTCATGTTAGTTATAATTAAAAAAAATTATAAACAATGGGGTGAAATTGATTGAATTCTTGTTGAGACTTCGTCATACATTATCCATTCTTCATATAGAAGAAAAAAGTATAGATTATTAGACCGAACCGATGATTATTCACGATTCCATAATTGAATCAATTACATACTGGTTCCAAACTGAAGGAATGTTATGGTAAAACTTCGTTTAAAACGATGTGGCAGAAAGCAACGTGCGACTTGAAGGACATGATCAGCTGTGGATTCTTACATCCACCACTTTTTTATATTATATAGGAACGAAAGTGCTCTTGGCTCGACATCATTATTTGTTCTGTTCCACTGGAACCCTCATTTTTGAGAGTGTTGCCATGTAAATAGTACATGATGGAGCTCGAGTAGAACGTATTGATTAATTTCTCAAGGGCAAGAATCTAAGGTTAGTATCGATCAATAAATTGGAACAACTTCGTAAGTATATTTTAGATATATAAATCTAAAGGATCCAATTCGATAAAATTTAAAAGTTTATTTTGTTGGAATTGGTAAAACTCTTTTGATCAAATCAAAAGTAAAGTGTATTACGTAGGAATCAACCATTCATATGATTCTTTGATAGAAAGAAATCACAAAAAATGGTATGTTGCTGCCGTTTTGAAACGATTTAAAGATCACCGAAGTAATGTCTAAACCCAATGATTCAAGGCAAAGATAAAGATCCTGGAACAAGGAAATACCGTTTTCAATTGTCTCAACAACCAGATCATATTTAAGAATCAAAATCGATTCTAAAGGAGACAGACAAAAAGGGTTAGAGACCACTCAATAAATTTAATACCTAAAAGGTTTCTTTTGAGTTATTTGAGAGTTATTCAACTTGAGTTATGAGGATACAAATAATTTTTTTTTTTTTGGGGGGGGGGGGAAGACTAAGAAAAAGTATTTAAACTAAAATCAATAATATAATGAATGTGATGATTTTATGGATCTATTTGATATTATGATTCTATACATAGACATAATTTAGAATTTTCTCGAGCCGTACGAGGAGAAAACTTCTTATACGTTTCTAGGGGAGGGGAGTATTGTTCATCTATCCCAATGAGCCATTTATCGAATCGTTGCACTTGATGTTCGATCCCGACGAGAGGGAAGAGATCTTCGTAAAGTGGGTTTTTATGACCCGATAAAGAATCAAATCTATTTAAATGTTCCTGCTATTCTATATTTCCTTGAAAAAGGTGCTCAACCTACAGGAACTGTTCATGATATTTCAAAAAGGGCGGGGGTTTTTACGGAACTTCGCCCTAATCAACAAATAAAATTCAATTAATGAAATAAAAAAAATGTGGATGATTTGTATATAGCCTTGTATAACCTTTTTGTTTCTTTGCTACTTCCTCTTTTGTTCTATTTATATCATACTAAATTTATTATTGATACTAAATTTATTATTGTTACTATAAAAACTATAAAAATATAAAAAAGTGTCTTTGACAAAAATCTATTTATATTTTATTGATATAAATTGTATTGATATATATAAAATAGATAGAAAAAGATTAAGTGA